GGAAAGGACAAAACAAAGGATGAATTCCACTTTCACTTAAAAGAAGCATGCTATAAAAATAGCCCAACTTCTTATTCTGGAAATCAAGATATTTCGAAGTTCGAAATACTTAAAGAAGAAAATAAAAACCTCTTCTGGTTTGAAAAACCCCTTCTTTCTCTTCTTTTCGACTATAAACGTTGGAATCGTCCAACGCGATATATAAAAAACAATCGATTCGAAAATGCGGTAAGAAATGAAATGTCACAATATTTTTTTTATACATGTCAAAATGATGGAAAACAAAGAATTTCTTTTACCTATCCACCCAGTTTATCAATTTTCTGGGAAATGATACAAAGAAAGATTTCTTTGTCTACAACAGACAAATTCTTCGATGATTATGATGAACTATACAATTATTGGATTTATACCAATGAACAAAAAAAGAACAGCTTAAGCAATGAATTTTCTAATAGAATTGCAGTTTTAGACAAAGGAATTTTTGATGTACTTGAAAAAAAAACTCGATTATGCACTGATAAAACTAAAAATGAATATTTGCCAAAAATATATGATCCTTAAAAAACAAAATAGTAAATCAATAAAAAAATTGATACATAAAATAAATACCAAAAAAGATAGGAGGAAATGCGACCCCCTCCCACATACTTGATACCCTCTCCTACAAAAAAACTTGTAACACCAAAACCATTCGGAATTCCATCAATTATTCGTCTATCAAAAAAATAAATGAGTTCGGCCAATCCTCTTATACTTCTAATTAACGATGTTTCATAAAAAGCATCTATATAACCGCGGTTATAGGACCAATTATATATAATATTTAATATTTTGTCCCAAAAAATTCTTTTTGTACCTGTTTTATTAAAAAAGTTAATTAATTCCAAATTTTTTAATGATGAATAAATAGGTTTATATAACAAAAAGGATATAAATATTCCCAAATAAGCTATACTAACTGAAAAGGTTGCATTTATTACAAATTCATACCAATCCACAGAATTATTCGAATTTGAATGTAAAAGATTTATAGATGGAGTTAACCATTGCGTTAATATATCCAAAGTAATTCCTTCTCCGTTGAATGGAATTGCTATAAATCCAATGAGAGAAGTAAACAGAATTAAGACAATCAAAGGAAATAACATAGTATTATCCGATTCATGAGGATATGAAAAAATATTCTTGTTGTCAAAATCCGTAATAGTAATAAAAGATCGAATAATTTTTTTTAAATTTCCATCAATTTGATATGGGTTTTTGGAAAACGAAAGACAAGAAGTTTTTTCCTTATTATTCATTGTTAATAAGGTTAATAAACCAAAATTTTGATTCGTAGTTTTCAATCCTTCTTTACCCCATATAGATATTGAATAGAAGGAGCTACTTCTTTTTCCATTGTAATTTTTAAAATAAACGTTTAAATGTCCTTCAAAAGTAAGTAAATAGATTCGAAACATATAAAATGCAGTTAATCCAGCTGTAAAATAAGCTATTATTGCGAAAACTGGTGAATATAACCAACTATCATTAAGAATTTCATCTTTGGACCAAAAACAAGCAAGAGGCGGAATACCACAAAGAGAAAGTGTACCTATTAAAAAAGCAATTTTTGTAATTGGCACATGTTTTGTTAAACCCCCCATAAGAACCATATTTTGACTTTTATCTGGAGAATATCCAACAATAGCTTCCATTGAATGAATAACAGATCCGGATCCTAAAAACAATAATGCTTTTGAATAAGCATGAGTAATCAAATGAAATAACGCAGCTCGATACGAACCCATCCCTAGAGCTAACATCATATAACCCAGTTGCGACATTGTAGAATAAGCTAAACTTCTCTTAATGTCTTTTTGAGCAAGAGCTAAAGTCGCCCCTAATAGTACTGTTATTATACCTATAAAAGATATACCACTCATTATATACGGTATAACTATGAAAAGAGGAAGAAGTCGAGCGACGAGAAAAATCCCCGCGGCTACCATAGTAGCAGCATGTATGAGGGCTGAAATGGGGGTAGGCCCCTCCATAGCATCAGGTAACCATACATGAAGGGGGAATTGAGCAGATTTAGCAACTGCACCCACAAATAATAAGAAAGCACATAAAATACAAAATAAATAATTGATCTCATTATTAGTAATTAAGTTATTGAATATTTCAAACAAATCTCGAAACTCGAAACTACCTGTTATCCAATAAATACCTAAAATTCCCAATAATAAACCAAAATCCCCTACACGATTGGTCACAAACGCTTTTTGACAAGCATTTGCAGCAATAGGCCGTGTGAACCAAAAGCCTATTAATAGATATGAACACATTCCAACTAATTCCCAAAAAATATAAATTTGTATCAAATTCGAACTAGTAACTAATCCCAACATGGAAGTATTGAAAAAACTCATATAAGCAAAAAATCTCAAATATCCCTGATCATGAGACATATAATTATCACTATAAATAAGAACCAAAATTGCAACAGTAGTGATTAACATTGACATAATAGAGGTAAGTGGATCGATCAAGTAACCAAATTCTAAAGAAAAATCATTATTAATAGTCCAAGACCATACATATTGATAAATAGAATTACCATTTATTTGCTGAATAGACAGCTTCATCGAAAAAATCATAACTATACTTAACAACGAAATACTTGAAAAAGCCCATATACGCCGAAGATTTTTTGTTGCCGTAGGAAAAAGTAGAAGTCCGATTCCTATTAACAAAGGAACTGGGAGTGGAATGAAGGGGATGATCCATGTATATTGGTATATATGTTCCATAATAGAATAGAAAAATTTTATATTTTTTTCATTTTTTGTTTACGATTCGCCGATTCTTGCCTCTTTTTTTTTTGAAAGAAGTCAATAAAAAATCAAGTTCAAGTTATATAAAAATTTAAAAAACTTAATATGAAGTAATATGAAGTAGGACTCTAAAAAAAATTCCACTTTCTTTTCCATTTAAGTTATTTATAATACATATATAGAATAAAAGACAAATAAAAGATAACAAAGACCAATTCGATGTATTTTCGAAAAAAAAAAATTCAAGTTTTCAATTAAGATTAACTTAAGATTAACTAAAGGTTCCTCAATTTTTTTGATGTGTCTTAATATGAACATGTAAATTAAATACAATACAGTATAAATATACCGCCGAGATATAAGTTTAAAATTTAATTTTTTTTTTAATAATCTTATTCATTAATTTCATTTCGCACAATTTAATATTCTATGGATTTTTAATATTCTATAGAGTAGAATATTTTGTTTCTCCTAAATATTTTGTTTCTCCTATTTCTCCTAATCGAATATTTTAGGCGATTTAAATATAAATAATGAATATATTTATAGTTCTATTATGCTTTTTTCATATTTTTTATATAAAGTACGGAGAGTATCATCTAGAATCGAAATTTCTAGATAATGATCTAGGCAACAAGGATTCGTTTGACCAATAGATGTCTTTCACATCCAACTATAACAATGAGTAATCAATTCAATTTTCAATGGCAGTTCCAAAAAAACGTACTTCTATTTCGAAGAAGCGTATTCGTAAAAATATTTGGAAAAAAAAAGGATATTGGGCAGCGTTAAAAGCTTTTTCGTTAGCAAAATCTCTTTCTACCGGAAATTCAAAAAGTTTTTTTGTACAAAAACTCAGTAATCAAACCTTGGAATAAGTAATCTAAGTAATAATAAGAATTGGACTAACTCAAAAAAATGATAGAACAAGTCCTAAATAATCCTTTTTTTTTTAGTCTATTTTTTCATTTCTAAGATGGGGATTTTTTCCCCATCAACCTATTTCTTTTGTCCCAACACAACAAAAAAAGTTTTTTCTATCTATAAATTATATTTTCTATTTTCCTTTATATATATTATATTTACAGATATAAAATAAATAGAAAATATAATAGAAAATATTTAGTTTAAAATTTGAAATTATTTATTTTATTTATCGGCCTTGCTATAGAGTGGCTATAGTTGCTCCTTCCAAATCAAGCGAAAAGGTTGATATATTATATTCGAGTTATATTTAATTCGAGTTAATTAATATGTACCAAAAATTCTATGTTTGTTTTGGAATTACTTTCAAAATAGATTAAAACTTTTTTATATGACATATACGATTCAATACTTAAATTTGTTTGTCGAAACCGAAGATAACCTATAGACACAATAACAATCCTACCGATTAATGATTAATTTTTTTGAATATAAAACTCTCCATTTACATAAAAGTTCTCCGGTGCTTTGCTGAAATTGTGAGCCAAAAATCCCTCTTTTTTTTTTTATCAATTTGATTTGAATTGATTTCAACGTTTCGTAAAAAAAAATATTGCCCGAATATTGCATTGAATTAACTCGTTCAATCTCGACGATTGGCTAAAAATTAACTATTATTATTTCAAGCAAGCCGCTATGGTGAAATGGTAGACACGCTGCTCTTAGGAAGCAGTGCGAGAGCATCTCGGTTCGAGTCCGAGTGGCGGCATCGCATCTTACAAAGTTTCAAAAGATTTCAATAGTTCTATAATGAAATGAATTTACTTTACGATTTTTTACTATTTTGATTTCATAATTTGTAATGTCATAATTTGTAATGTAAGGCATTTCTTTTATATATATTATTATTATTTTTTTTTATGATATTTTCGACTTTAGAGCATATTTTAACTCATATTTCCTTTTCAATGGTTTCTGTTGTAATTACACTTCATTTGCTAACTTTATTAGTCAATGAAATAGTAGGCCTATATAATTCATTGGAAAAGGGCATGATAGTCACTTTTTTCTGGATAACGGTCTTATTAATTACTCGTTGGGCTTATTGCAAGCATTTTCCATTAAGTAATCTATATGAATCACTAATCTTCCTTTCGTGGAGTTTCTACATTATTCATATGATTCCTTATTTTAAAAACCAGAAAAATAATCTAAGTGCAATAACCGCTCCAAGTGCCATTTTTACCCAAGGGTTTGCTACTTCGGGCCTCTTAACCGAAATGCATCAATCCGCAATATTAGTACCCGCTCTCCAATCTCAGTGGTTAATGATGCATGTAAGTATGATGGTATTGGGTTATGCAGCTCTTTTAGGCGGATCATTATTATCAATAGCACTTCTAATCATTACATTTCAAAAAGATCTAATAAGTATTTTTGATAAAATAAAACATTTACTAAATGAGTTCTTTTTTTTACGCGAAATTCAATACATAAATGAAAAAGGCAATATTTTACACAGCCCTTCCCACTTTTCGGTTCGAAATTATTACAGATCCCAGTTGAGTGAACAACTGGATCATTGGAGTTATCGTATTATTAGTCTAGGATTTATCTTTTTAACCATAGGTATTCTTTCAGGAGCAGTATGGGCCAATGAGGCATGGGGATCATATTGGAATTGGGACCCAAAAGAAACTTGGGCATTTATTACTTGGACCATATTTGCAATTTATTTACATATTCGAACAAATACAAACTTGCAGGGTACAAATTCTGCAATTGTGGCTTTTATCGGCTTTCTTATAATTTGGATATGTTATTTTGGGGTCAATCTATTAGGAATAGGGCTCCACAGTTATGGTTCATTTACATTAACGCGTAATTAAATGGAAGAAAGTACTTGAGAAATCAAAAGAAAGGCAAAGGTATAAGCAAGTTTCTTATAAACATAAGAGAACCATTTAAATCACTACAGTATTTGATTTAAATGGTTCTAGCAACCGTCTAACATGGCTGATTATAATTTCAATTCAGTCTTTCTTTACAAGAAAGACTGAATTGAAATTAATGAAATGAAAGGAAACCTATCTATAAAAAAAATTGGATAGAATAGCTTCCACCTTCTCAACTGATAGTGAGAGAACAAAATCTGGGTAAATGCCAATACCTATTACTGGTAGAAAGATAGAAGTTGAAACAAATAACTCGCGCGGCCCGGAATCAAAAAAATAAGAGTTCGGAATATTGAATAATTTATATCCATAGAACATTTGACGTAACATAGATAATAAATAAATAGGAGTTAATATCATTCCAATTGCCATTCCAAAAGTAATTAGTATTTTTGTCAGTAAAAGATATTTTTGACTAGTAATTATTCCAAAAAATACTATTAATTCTGCAATGAAACCACTCATGCCTGGTAACGCAAGAGATGCCATTGAAAAACTACTGAAGAGGGTGAATATTTTTGGCATTGGAATAGCTATTCCGCCCATTTCATCGAGATAAACAAGACGGATTCGATCATAACTAGTTCCCGCTAAGAAAAAAAGTGCAGCACCAATAAATCCATGAGAGATTATTTGTAAAATGGCTCCATTAAGCCCCGTATCAGTTAGCGAACTAATTCCTATAATTATGAAACCCATGTGGGATACAGAGGAGTAGGCTATTCTTTTTTTTAAATTCCGTTGCCCAAGAGATGTTGAAGCTGCATAGATTATTTGGATTGTGCCTATTATTATTAACCAAGGAGAAAATATAGAATGAGCATGAGGTAATAATTCCATATTGATCCGAACCAATCCGTATGCGCCCATTTTTAATAAGATTCCAGCTAAAAGCATACAAGTACTGTAATGTGCTTCTCCATGGGTATCTGGTAACCATGTATGTAAAGGTATAATCGGTAATTTGACAGCAAAAGCAATAAAAAATCCAATATAGAATAGTATTTCTAATGCCACAGGATACGATTGATTAACTAATGTGTCAAAATTGAGTGTTGGTTCAGTGGAACCGTATAAACCAACCCCCAAAACTCCCATTAATAGAAAAATGGAACCCCCCGCTGTATACAAAATAAACTTAGTAGCTGAGTAGAGACGTTTCTTTCCTCCCCACATGGCTAAAAGTAAATAAACCGGAATTAATTCTAATTCCCACATTATGAAAAAAAGTAAAAGGTCTCGGGACGAAAATGATCCTATTTGGCCGCTGTACATTGCTAACATCAAGAAATGAAATAATCGAGCATCTCGAGTAACTGGCCAAGCCGCTAAAGTGGCTAAAGTAGTGATGAATCCGGTCAGTAAAATGGGTCCTATTGAAAGTCCATCTATTCCCAACCTCCAGTGAAAATCAAAAAAGTTGATCCACTTATAATCTTCTGCCAGTTGTATTAATGGATCGTCCGGTTGGAAATGATAGCAGAATGCATAAGTCGTTAGAAGGAGCTCTAACAAGCAAATACATATAGTATACCAACGCATGACTTTATTTCCTTTCTGAGGAAAAAAGAAAATTAACGAACCTGCAAATATGGGTAAAACTACAATTGTTGTTAACCAAGGAAAATAATTCGTGGTAAAGACAAGATACACTTGAGCCAAAAAACCCCGTACCCGAAATCGATTTCGGGTACGGGGTTTGTCGGTAAAAAAAATCCAAATAAAAATAAAATGGATTCAAGTGGAGTTTTATGAAACCTATCAATAAGCTAGGCCCATACTGCGAGTTGTTTCAGGACCTAAATATACTCGAACACTTAAAAAATCTGTTGGACAAGCAGATTCACATCTTTTACAACCGACACAGTCTTCTGTTCTTGGAGCAGAAGCTATTTGTTTAGCTTTACATCCATCCCAAGGTATCATTTCTAATACATCTGTAGGACAAGCTCGTACACATTGAGTACACCCTATACATGTATCATAAATCTTTACTGAATGTGACATTGGATCTATAATTTTTTTGTTAACTTCATAAATTTTCGATCTAGTTCTAGTAAAGGCAATGAACCACATATTCAAATACCAGACGAATCAATGATTTACCAGAATTTTTGAATAAATCTACTTCTGGATTAGATCGGCTTACTAGAAAAAAGTGGGTCCAAAGTACTTTGATTTTTTACATTTTTGTTTGAAAGTATGATTATACCTTAACCTTAAGGTGCCATACTTATCCTTAGTAATCGAATTTGAATTGATGACTATTCAAATTTCAATTTCGATAATTCTAATATACTAATAGAATAAAAAATATTACTTATTCAATAAATTCGATTGATTAATACGAATTGATTTTCTGTTACGATAAATCGACGAAACAATAGCCGGTCCTATAGCTGCTTCAGCGGCTGCAATAGCTATAACAAAAATTGAGAAAATGTTTCCTTTTAATTGGCGACTATCAAAAAAATCAGAAAATGTTACAAAATTTAGATTAACGGCATTTAATATAAGTTCAAGACACATAAGAGCCCGAACCAAATTTCGACTCGTAACTAATCCATAGATCCCGATGGAAAATAAATAGGCACTCAAAACAAGTACATGTTCGAGCATCATTGACCAACTCCTTATCAATCTTAATTCATTTCAATATGAACAACAGTTAAACCTACTTGATTGACTAGAATATACCAAATTCGAATAGAATAATTTTAGAATAATTTAAGAGCAAATAAAACAATAAGTTTTTAATAAAAAATAAAACGAACTCAAAGTATTTCAATTTGATACATCAATTCAACTAGAATTGAATCGAAATAAATACGAGAAAATAGAATTTTTTTTATTGTTAGTTTTAAATTAAAATAGAATTATCGACTTATTGACGAGCCACTGAAATTGCACCTATTAAAGCAACTAAAAGAATTATTGAAATGAGTTCAAATGGAAGAAAAAAATCTGTTGATAAATGAATTCCAATTTGTTGACTAGTATTTATCAAATCTTGTTCTAGAATCTGGTTTGATCTTGTAGTCCAAATAATCCCATACCATGACGTATTTAGAATAGTAATAATTAATGAAACAAAAAGACTTGTACAAACCAACAAAGTAGCCCCATCACCAACAGTCCAAAGATTCAAATCTTTGTCATATTCTGGCCCATTCATAAACATTACAGCAAATAGAATCAATACATTTATGGCTCCTACATAAATAAGGAGTTGGGCAGACGCTACAAAATGAGAGTTTGCCAAAATATAAAATAAAGATATACAAACAAGAACCAATCCCAATGAAAAGGCGGAAAAAATCGGATTGGTAAATAATACCACTCCTAGACTTCCTAATATAAGACCTGACCCCAGAAAGACTAAAAGAAAATCATGTATTGGTCCAGGTAAATCCATTATATGTAAAATAAGAGATAAAAAAAATCGGAATTTTTCATGATCTTATTGACTTGAACAGGAAAAAAAAGAAGTTCACCCGTTACTAATTGCTAATTAAATGTTGCTAATTAAATGAAAACCTACGTTGCTCTTTTGATGTATAGAAAGTTCTTCGGCCCATACCATTCTTTTTTAATTCGTTTTTATCTGAACAAATAGACGCGTAGTTGGAACCTATTTTAAATCATTACAATAAACAGATTATCAATAAAAATTAAGTTTCGATTTTCATCAATCAATAGAATAGTAGGGATTTTGATTATTATTATTGATCAAGAAAAGAAAAACAAATCAATTTTATTGTTTTTGAATTGAAATTAAGAATTGAAATTAAAAATTAAATAAAAGAGACAAGAACTTCAAGAATTGGAACTTATTCTTCCATTACATTACGAGATTTATTCACCGCGTGATTTATCATTTGTTTGAGGAAAATTCAAAATTGTTCGAATTGTGTAATCATCTGTTATTGATACTGGTAAACGACCCAGAGCAATTTGATTATAATTTAATTCATGACGATCATAAGTAGAAAGCTCATATTCTTCCGTCATTGATAAACAATTTGTTGGACAATACTCAACACAATTACCACAAAATATACAGATTCCAAAATCAATGCTGTAATTCAGCAATCGTTTCTTTCGAATATCAGTTTCCAATTTCCAATCAACAACAGGTAAATCTATAGGACATACACGAACACATACTTCACAAGCAATGCATTTATCAAATTCAAAGTGGATTCGACCACGAAAACGCTCGGATGTGATCAGTTTTTCATAAGGGTATTGAATAGTTACAGGTAAACGGTTAGCGTGAGATAGGGTAATCATAAAACCTTGACCAATGTACCTTGCCGCCCGTACTGTTTGTTGACCATAATTGATGAACCCAGTTACCATAGGGAACATATAGTAAATATCAATAAGAAATTGGATTTTGTTTCTTTCTCTTGTTTGATATAAATTGAATTAATGATAAATTGAATTAATTAGAGTGAATAGAAAATATTCTATTTTTTTTTTTTGTGTGAATTTATAATGAAAGGAGTTGGGAAGAAGTTGTTAATAATAGATTACCTAAAGAAATAGGTAAAAGGAATTTCCATCCAAGATTTAATAATTGGTCCATTCTCAGTCTAGGTAACGTCCATCTTGTTGTGATAGGAATGAACAAGAACAAAAAAGTTTTAGCTAATGTAATGAAAATACCAATTGTCGCTCCAAGGACCCCACCCACTTTATTTATTTCAAAAAACTCGGGAACGAATAGGTATGGAATAGAGAGATTCCAACCACCTAAGTAAAGAACTGTTACAAATAATGAAGAGACTAGTAGATTGAGATAGGAAGCAACATAAAATAAACCAAATTTTATGCCTGAATATTCGGTTTGATAACCCGCTACTAATTCTTCTTCTGCTTCTGGTAAATCAAAAGGCAATCTCTCGCATTCTGCTAGAGAAGAAATTATAAAAACAATAAATCCTATAGGTTGACGCCACAAATTCCATCCCCAAAAACCATATTTTGACTGTGCCTCAACTATATCAACTGTACTTAAACTGTTAGATAATCATAGTCGATAATAAGATCACTCTTATCATCGCTATTGCAGAACCGTACATGAGATTTTCACCTCATACGGCTCCTCGAAAGCCATAAATAAATCTCAGAACTGATTCGATATTCTTTTATCTTGATAGGCTTGTAGGGCAGAAAAAGTGAAAATTAATCGAAAGTTCCTGAATTAGACCAACGGAATTCTGTCTGCTCTACTCTGCTTCGGAATTGATCTTATCTCTTACTTTAAATTTAAGAATTTGCATTTTTTTAATTGAGTAATAACTTAGATCCTTCAATAAAATACTCTTTATTACCAATTTTTACCAATATCAATAAATATTTCACCTTATTTTTTTTTGTTCCTCTTATTTCTTGTATCTAGGCTTAAACTAAAAAAATTACAAAGTAAAAGATTACTTCGTTCCTGATAGTTATTCACATAATCGGTGGATAGGAGCATACTCTGGATCGGAATTGAATTTTGGGGAGTACTACTTGATCATTTCTACAAATTTAAAGTCCCAATTAGTATTTCTTTTATGTAGAAAAGTCTCTTCAGATAACTTACATAATCTCTATTACGAATCCGTTGTGTACTTTGGTGTTCCTAATCATCCACTCATTTTTTTTCTCAATCTTTATGGTCATTCATGTATGGAAAAAAATACATACAAAACTATAGTAAAAATTCCATAGAGGTGTTGTTTTCAACCCGCTTCAAGACATGATGACTAATTAATCAATCTTGGGGTAAACAGTTTTGCCTGCTTATGTTTATTTTCGTTTAACCCTTGTACAGAGGAAATGAGATTCAAATTTTATACTGCGAATTTCGAAGCTGTTTTTTCTCACTCATCTAACTATCTGGTTTATTTTACCAACCCAACCCGGGCAGTAAAAAAAAGATATCTATTTAATATTCATTTTTCTTTTTAGATTTCTAAAAAGAAATGTAGGAAGATTTATGCCTCAACGAATCACACGTAGAGATATTGATAACACACATAGAGTTAATGGTATTTCATAACTAATTGATTGGGCAGCAGCCCGTAGACCACCTAAAAAGGAATATTTATTATTTGATCCATATCCTGACATGAGAAGTCCAATTGGAGCAATACTTGAAATGGCAATCCATAAAAAAACACCAATACTGAGATCGGCTAGAACAAGGCGATAGCCAAAAGGAATTACTGAATAACTTAGTAGAATTGATATGACGGCTATAGAGGGTCCGACACTAAATAAACGTGTATCCCCTCGGGATGGAAGAAGGTTTTCTTTAAAAAGTAGTTTTGTTCCATCTGCTAGAGCTTGAAGAATTCCCAAAGGACCGGCGTATTCAGGTCCAATACGTTGTTGTATACCCGCTGATATTTGTCTTTCTAACCACACAATTACTAGTACGCCTATTGTAATTCCCAATACGAGAATCAAAATAGGGACAAGCATCCATATGGTCCCATAAACCTCTTTTACGGATTCTAATTTGGAAAAAGAATTGATAGCTTGTACTTCTGTTGTATCAATTACCATTTCAACGATCAACTTCTCCCATAATAATATCTATGCTACCTAGTATTGTCATAATATCAGCCAATTTCATTTTTTTAACTAACTGAGGAAGAATTTGCAAATTGATAAACCCAGGGGGGCGAATTTTCCATCTCCAAGGAAAAACACTCTGATCTCCTATCAAAAATATTCCCAATTCTCCCTTTGGGGCTTCGACTCTTACATAGAGTTCTTGTTTCGACAATTCAAAAGAAGGAGATGGCTTTTTACTAATGAATCGATATTCAAAATCATTCCATTCGGGATCTTTTATTCTATTAAAGCGGCGGATTTCCAAATTCTCAAAGGGACCCCCCGGAATTCCTTCGAGCGCTTGTTGAATAATTTTGATGGATTCCGCCATTTCACCAATTCGTATTAAATAACGAGCTAATGAATCTCCTTCTTTTTGCCATTGGATTTCCCAATCAAATTCGTCGTAACACTCATAATGATCAACTTTACGAAGATCCCATTGTATTCCGGAAGCTCGTAGCATTGGTCCTGATAAACCCCAATTTATTGCCTCCTCACCACCAATAATGCCCACTCCCTCAACTCGTTCTAAAAAAATAGGATTGCGCGTAATAAGTTTTTGGTATTCAGCAAGCCCTGTTAAAAAATAATCACAAAAATCTAAACACTTATCTATCCATCCATAAGGTAGATCCGCAGCTACTCCACCGATCCGAAAATAATTATGCATCATTCTCATACCGGTGGCAGCTTCAAATAAATCATATACCAATTCTCTTTCTCTGAAAATATAGAAGAAGGGTGTCTGCGCACCAATATCCGCCATAAAGGGACCGAGCCATAACAAATGAGACGCTATACGACTTAACTCCAACATAATTGCTCTAATATAGCTAGCCCTCTTAGGTACTTGAATATTTCCCAATTGTTCTGGTCCATTTACAGTTATTGCTTCGGTGAACATAGTGGCTAAATAATCCCAACGTGTTACATAAGGCAGATATTGTATAATTGTGCGGTTTTCCGCAATTTTTTCCATCCCTCTGTGTAAGTAACCCAATATTGGTTCACAGTCAATAACATCTTCACCGTCTAACGTAACGATGAGTCGGAGAACGCCATGCATTGATGGGTGGTGAGGGCCCATATTGACTATCATGAGGTCTTTTCTGGTAGTTGGTACATTCATAGGTTTTTCTCCGATTCATTATTCATTTTTCCATGAATTGTTGAAAACAATAAAGAAGTTCATCAAAATTCAAGCAAGATCGAATAAATCAAATAATTCAAAACGACTTTTCAAATTAACGCGTTTTTAGTTCCCGAATGTTCAATTGCCTGATTAATTCTTTATAATGTACTCCGTTTTTTTTTGATAAATAAGCCAGTAGTCGTTGCCGTTTTCCTAGAATTTTTCGTAAACCTCTCTGAGATGAATAGTCTTTTTTGTGCAATTCCAAATGTGAAGTAAGTCTTCGTATTTTATTGGTAAAACAGAATACTTGAAATTCAACGGACCCCCTGTTTTCTTTTTTTTCTTCAGGTGAGATAACAGATATGAATGAATTTTTTGTCATAAATTCTTAACCTTCCTTTTCTTTTTTTTTACCAAATATGGAATTTTTCCGATCAGTAATAATAATGCCAGTTATTTTAATCTGGTATACACAATAATCTAAATTTCATTAGTGATTCATTTTTCCAACGATTCATTTCTGGATCGAATTCCTACGTCATCGAATTAGTATGATGTATCGTAATTAAATGTAAAACAAGCCGCGTGTGCCCATAGTTATCTACTCTCTATTTATGTATTAGATAATATGTACTAGATAATAAGTAATATATAATCTATCATAAATGAGTTTTTAATCGAGGATACATATGTATCCTTAATATACTAAAACGACTTCCGTTATTAGTATCAAACCAATAACGATTCATACAAGCTAAATCCTCTAATCGATAATTGGGCCAAAGAAACAATTTTAATTTTATAAGTTTCTTTTTATCCTGATCAAGATCTTGGTTTTCATCAAAAAATTGACTACAGTTTTTTACCTGATTTCTATTACAAAATACTGGGTTTTTCTTCACACCATTATTATTCCTAGAATTTAAACAAAGTAGAATTCTTAATTCTCTACGACGCCTAGGTGATAAAATATTTTCAGGAGCAAGCAAATCATAATTGTTTTTGTCTCCATTTTCCGTCAGACTTTCATGTCTTGGAACCGATTCATCCAAATTCTTCGTAACAACATTTTCGTTGTATCCGTTTTGATTTTTACTCTTATGAACCAACGAAATACCTATGGTTTGGTACAGAATAAATTGTCCATCATTCTTTACAGACAGACGAATTGGTTCAATAATCAATATTCCCCTTTTCATCAATTCTGTAAGAGGTAAATCTTTATGAATCATCATTATATCCAGACTCATTTCTTTCCTTTCAATAGAAGATAGTGTAATTTCTTTTGGATTTATCAATCTAAGCAGGAGAGAATATACTTTGACATTATTGATCAGTTTTTCATTCAAAGTATCATCCCATCTCACTTGAAAAAGCAAATACTTTTTCAGGAATAAATCGAGTTCTGCTTCTGTATTACTTTTGTATTGTTTTTTCTTTTTACGTTTTTTTAGATTTGATGCCATAGAATTTTCTTCACCACTATCTTTTTGTTGGTTTGAGAGAACCGATTCAGAGTTTTCTGGGCCATCTAATCTCTGATCTTTTTGAACTACGAGTTCCTTTTGACTTACGAGTTCTTTTTCGTCTTGATTTCGATTCTCTAATTCAAAAGATTTTTTTTCATTTGAGCGTATAAAAGGAGTCTTATTTTTGTTTATATTGATGGTTTTATTTTTATTCAAATTTTCATTTTCACTTAGATTCAAATTTGAAAAAAGCAAATTAATTGGTATAATCCATGGGTTTATTTTATATGTATTATAAAGTAAGACAAATTCTGGGAATAACCAAAATTCCAGATTCGCTATGGGACGATTTATTATTTCTTCATTCATTCCCATCCAATCAAAAGGTTTTTTTTTTTTATGAGATCGGTTGATTTCATGATAACTTGTGCGATAAAAAATGCCTTTCTTATCAATTTTATCAATAATTTGATAATTCTTAGGTTCAGTCTTAGTATTTTGATTTCTGTTAGTACTGATATCGATCCAGGCCTCAATGTCAGCTTTTTTTCTAAGACCAAAACGGAGAATTTTCCAATCAAAATATTTTCTATCCGTATTTTTCTCTCTATCCATACTATTATTTATTCCGAAATAATTAGTGATAGGAATACTCCACCATATATCAATTAATTTGTCTTTATCTATGTTGTAAGTATAAGAAAAATTTTGGTTTTCATTTACCTGGAATGGTGGCCCATAAGTATATCTATATGAATCAATGCTATCCTCAGAATAAAGAAATTTATATGATAAAACATCATATCTATAGTTTTTTTTAAAATTATCTTTTTCATCTGGTAATAAAAATAAATGGGTTTCAGAATTTTTTGTAGTTTTGTAATTAATTAATTGTTCTTTTTCATATGAATTCCATTTTTGTTTTAAATTCTTATTTTCATTTTCAACCTTACAATATTTATTGACCCTATTTCGCCATTTTTGGGGTACTAATCGAGACCATCTTATCTTAGATAAATCGTATTGATAATTACTTTTTAACCAGTTTTTCCATTGATTCATTCCAGAATTCGGAAGTTTCTTAGTCTTTAGTTCTGAATGAGTTATTCCTTGTATTCCAAAATAATCTTTAATTTCATTTTTTAGAAAGAAAGACGTTCCGTGATATTGAAAGACAGATCTTAACTTATATAAGTTAAAAATTTGGGCTTGTGATAATTTGTAAAATACATAGGCTTGTGACAAAAAAGAAAAATCACAATGATTCTTAGAATTCTTATTAATATTACTACTAACCTGTAAAAGTGCTTTTTTTAGAATCGAAATAAACTGAATTGCATTTTTAGTTGTTGTATCAATCCTTTCTTGATTTGTTTCATTCTTAGAAATAAAAATGGATTTATCACAGTTTTTTTTTGTTGAGTCCAGAAGAAATTGTGTATAAATTCTGGGAATATTAATAATATATAGAAATATATCTACGTATATCCTTTCACTAAAAAATTTTATAAAAAAAATTGATTTACGGATTAATCGAGCATTTTTTCTTTTTAATATCTGACCAATATTTTGTCGGGATTCTACTCTTGTATTTTTAACAATATAATGGGTTTTGTTAGGACTAATATTTTTTTGTATAGTTAGTAATTCTTTTTCCTTGTCTTTCTTAATTTTTTCTATTTGATTTTGGATTGTTTTTGTTCTATTAGCCAGATCTTTCATTTTTTTCTCTGTCACGGAATAATTTGTCCAATTCATGAATTGATCTTGAATAGATGATTCATGAATCATCTCATTATTGATTATAGAATCGTTTTCTTTTGTTATTTCACTTGATTCTTCACTCAATCCAAATACTAGAATTGGATTTACGATTGAAAGTTTTTTTCTTATTTTATTTACAAATAGAAGATTTTGAATAATCCATTTTTTTATTTCATTTGGTACCTTTAGAAAAAATTTTAGTTTTTCTTTGATAATTCTTAAAACCAAATTTTTTTTTTTTTTTAATTTGTTAATTTTTTGGTTCAGTTCGTTAAAAATAGGTTTAAAAAAGGAAAGTCGGTTTCGTGGAGAACCAAAAGGAAGTTCCGTTTCCATTCCCCAAACTGTTAAAAAACAAAAATCATTTTTTTCTTTTTTATTTTGTTCTTTCTCTTTCATCTGATCCCGATGAGAAGGCCGTATCCTATATCTGTGCCAAGGTTTTAGACGGAAAGGGTATAGTATCTTTATCTGAATACCATCTGTTAACCAGTTTTGCGGGAATTCTGTTTCTGATAATTGAACACCATTATAAGTACATTTAACATGCATTTCTCTATTCCACTCGTTGAAATCCTCGGACCACTCGGGAAGTTGCAATAATAATAGACGACCAATATTTTTTGCTATTATTAAGAAAGGTAATAGAATATATTTTCTAAGAATTGACTGAGTTACTAACATCAAACCCCTTATTACTTGAGCAAAGGGAATGGTATCCCAGGCTTCGGCTATTTCTATTCGTATTTGTTCTTTTCGTTTTTCTTCTTCTCTTTCGTATTCGTTTTTGTTATCCTTCTCCTTTAGTTCTTCTTC